CTTGTAAATGTTAAATCTTGATAGAATTCAAAAAAAGCAAGCAGCAAGTCCCAAGTCAAAAAAAAATACAATTTTTTTTTGTTAGGATTAGACAAAAGGATTTGCAAACAAAAGGGCTAATGCTACAACTAGCCCATAAATTGTTAAAGCTTCCATAAAAGCCAAACTAAGCAATAAAGTACCCCTAATTTTTCCCTCCGCCTCCGGCTGTCTCGCAATACCCTCCACAGCTTGCCCCGCAGCAGTACCTTGACCAATTCCAGGTCCAATAGAAGCAAGCCCAACGGCCAACCCAGCAGCAATAACGGAAGCGGCAGCAATCAATGGATTCATGATAAATTCCTCGCACCAAAATAAAGAAATCGAAAAGGTTAATGATACAATGGTTAATGATACAATCAACCAATAAATATAAATTATTACTTAGTGAGTCCATCGATAATATGAATATTTCCATTCAATCAAAGTAACTAAGAGGAACTCAGAACTGCTAATTGAAATAGAAGACTATTGAATCATCAGAACTAGACTATATTGGATTCTATTGGATTCTATTGGATTGAAATTCCTATCTAAATTACCAATAGTAGGACGTGATATTAGAGATAGCTGGAGCTCATACCTAATTAGTTAATGCTTACTATTCCATATACGTGTCTTTCTTGCATAACGTAAACCAACAATTCTATTCGTATCTTCAATTCAATTTGAAAATTGTAAACGCTTCACTTCCTTTTCTTTATCATTATCCTACATACATTCTCATTATCCTAAAGAATTACATGGATACAATCACTCTAAAGGGAAAAATTCATTAGTACGAATCATTGCATAGATATTGAGCTCTTTTTTATTTGTTTGGTTGATCAAAGTTAATGTGATTTTTTTTTTTAGTAAGATTTTCTTTGGGTCGATCGTTGAATTGATGTGATGAAACTTGACTGAAATGGGAATTGATCTAAAATCTTCAACTCCTTTCTTTATTACTAATTCCCTTTTTGAATCAAAATTGTGATTAATTCAGAATATATATGCACATTTATTTAACCAACAAATTCAAAATAAAATGAGTAGTCAGATTAGGACTCCTCAAATTGGAATTGAATGAAGAAACCAATAAAAAAAAAATACAAAGAAAATACGAAAGGAGACAGAAAGGAAAAGGGAAAGGGAACCAAACGAATTTTAGGAAAAAGATATTTTAGATAGATCTCTTGCCTTTTTTTTTAATTCCCCATTATCCTAATATTTTTTTACTCTTCTGTTAGATCACTAGATCATATAAATAAGCCCTTCCCTTTTGTCTATTTTTGTGTTCACAAACAAAGTAAATTATCTTGAGCAAGGCATAGATTGTCTTGCACTACGCTAGAAACAAAATTGATAAACGGAGTCAATCAATGATGCCCCTCCATGGATTCGCCTATATAAGCAGCAGCTAAAGTTGAAAAAATAAGAGCTTGAATGCCACTTGTAAATAATCCAAGGAACATGACCGGTATAGGAACTACTGAAGGTACTAAAGAAACCAGAACAACAACTACTAATTCATCCGCTAATATATTTCCGAAAAGTCGAAAGCTAAGTGATAAGGGTTTTGTAAAATCTTCTAAAATGTTAATGGGTAAAAGAATTGGCGTTGGTTGAATATATTTACCAAAATAACTTAACCCTTTTTTGCTAAGTCCCGCATAAAAATATGCTATTGACGTAAGTAAAGCTAAAGCAACGGTCGTATTTATATCATTCGTAGGTGCAGCTAACTCCCCCTGAGGTAACTCTATGATTTTCCAAGGTAAAAGCGCCCCGGACCAATTCGAAACAAAAATAAATAGAAACAGAGTTCCAATAAAAGGAACCCATGGACTATATTCTTCTCCAATCTGAGTTTTGCTCACGTCTCGAATGAATTCAAGGACGTATTCAAAGAAATTCTGACCGTCGGTCGGAATGGTTTGTGGATTCCGAACAGTTACAATGGCCGAGCCTACTAAAATAGCAATTACAACCCACGAAGTTATAAGTACTTGGGCATGGACTTGGAAACCACCTATTTTCCAATAGAAATGCTGGCCGACTTCCACACCGGATAGATCATATACCCCCTTTAATGTGCTGATGGAACATGATATAACATTCATATTGCCTTCTGAAAGAAAACTTTTCAAGAAATTATTTTGATTCACCCTTCTTTTTTTCACCTTGCCCACTTGAATTGTCTTTTTTTGGTTTTGGACACGAACGAGCTAATTCCGTCCTATTCCCCGTTCGTTATTTTGATTTCTTTTGCGCACTTCAGGAATAGTAACTGATTCCATAACTCTCTTGGATTCACAAAACAATTTTGTTGGATCTTATATTATTTATCTTATTATTAATCAGGGCTCTCGTATATAGCTAGAACGACCTTCACAAATTGCAAATACTAATTTGTTAAGAATGAATCGGATTGAAGCTCTGCAATCATCATTTGCAGGAATCGGCATATCTGCGAGATCCGGGTCACAATTTGTATCAATTAAGGAAATCGTTGGAATTCCCAAAGTGATACATTCTCGAAGAGCTACATATTCTTTTTGCTGATCAATGATTATTACAATATCGGGCAGTCGCGTCATATATTTTAGCCCGCCCAGATATCTTTCCAAGCGAGATAACTGTCTCTTCAATCGAGCCGCATCCCCTTTTTTAATACGGTTGAATCCCCCTGTCTTTTGTTCACTTCTCAAGTACCTGAACTGTTGAAGTCTCATTTCTGTATGGGACCAATTTGTTAAAATTCCGCCGTTCCATTTTTTATGAACATAATGACATCGAGCTTTTTTTGCAGCTCGCACTACCGAATCCGCGGCTTCTTTTTTTGTCCCAACAATTAAGAATTGTTTTCTTCTACTTGCTGCATCAAAAACTAAATCACAAGCTTCTGATAAAAAACGAGCAGTCCTAGTAAGATTTGTAATATGAATACCTTTACGCGTTGCAGAGATATAAGGTGCCATTCGCGGATTCCATTTTTTAATACCATGACCAAAATGAACTGCTGCTTCCAGCATCTCTTCCAAATTAATGTTCCAATATCTTTTTCTTATCATTTTTCCCCACACTCCCTCCCTCTCTCTTTTTTCAAAGCAAAAAAGAGCGATGAGACACGCTGAAATAAATAATTGTTCCGACGGAACCTTCTCTTTTCCCGGCGATTGGCCGTTGGTACACGATCCAACGGATTCGTTTCTTTCTATTTCTTACTCTTATTCTATTTCTTTTTTTTTTTCTTGATATGAAGTGAATTGCTTTCTGACTCTTAATATAAGAAAAACAAATCACAGGATCATCACATCAATAGGTAAACTAAACGGATAAATCTCCTCTCAAGAATCAATCCAGGAATCATGAAATCCTATCAATTCCATGATTGTTCTGCTGTATTGTATCCTAGAAATTTTTTGAAATACAAGAATCTACTAACTCCTTGTGGTGGAACAAAAGATCTCTCATTTCCCCCTCGAATAAATTCTTCCTTTTGGTTTTCAAAGGAATGCTTTTATATTGCCGTGAGCGGTGTACTAATCTTTTGAATCCAGTACCCAGAGGGATCATACTCATACTACCTAGAACAACATTTTCTTTCAGGCCTTTTAACCAATCGATACGACCACGGAGAGCAGCTTTTGCTAAAACGCGAGCAGTCTCTTGAAAGCTGGCCTCGGATATGAAACTTTGAGTATTCAGAGATGTTCTCGTTATTCCCAATAATCTGGCTCGGTAACAAATTGCTTCTTCTAAAGCGCGTCCCGTTCGTTCCGCTCGCAACAATCCAATTAGTTCTCCGGGTAAAAAAACCTTAGACATTCCATCTTCTGAAACCAAAACTTTGGATGTTATTTGACGGACAATAATTTCTATATGCCGATTATGGATTTGCACCCCCTGAGATCGATAAACCTGTTGGATCTTATTAACCAAAGATATACGACTTTGCACTAGAGTGAGTTTCGCACCAATCAAGAATCCCCAAGGAATTCCAAGAATTCTTGTTATACACTCGTTCCAATCCTCAACTCTCTCTTCTAGGTTTGGGGAGATTGAATTAATCGAACGCACTTCTAAGACTTGTTCCACTTTGGGAAGACCTTGCGTTATATCACCAGATCTTGCTTTTTCATATTGAAATGTAATTAATGTATCTCCTTCATATAGGATTTCTCCATAATGGCCATGAACAGTTGCTCCCGGAGTGGCCAAATAAGGTTGAGCAGATCTTAGTACTACCGAATCAAGGTGAACAATTATAACTTGACCCGATTTGAGTTCTGGTCCTTTTTTGGCTATCGATACATTTTCACAAAGAAACTCTCCTAGGCTAATTATTGTGAAAAAGAATTCACAAAAATTATGATTATATTTAGGATGGAGAAAATACCAATTCAAATAGAATGGATTCAAAACGCGGGTAGCACATGGATCGGGAGTCCCAATTCCGCGGTTTTCATCGATTAAATAATATTGAATTACTTGAAAAGCCTTGTTTAAATTTTCAACTTTCAAAAATTGAGTTACTGAAACCTTATTATGAGTTATTAAATGGTAAAATGAAAACGCAGTTGAAATTGGAAGAGTTGTTCCTAAAGGGCCCAACAAAGAATTCCTAATTGGAATTAGAGAATCTATTTTTTTTGATTTTTTGATTCCATTGTAATCTTTTTCATTTTGAAATGGATTGATTTGAAAACAATTAACTGATGACAAAATTATCAAAGATTGGCATTCCTTATTTCTATTCAATAACGTAATACTAGTTCCTTGATTTTGTTTAGGTTTAAGTGATTGTTGAATCTTTGCCTTAGAATAACTGGAAAAAAATGGATTCCTAGTGGTCCGAGCTGACCCCTTCGCGGAAATCCATTCAGAACCTGACGAATCATTCCTTTTTCTGCTCCTATATGAAATGTCGGATTTGACTAAGTTTATTCTTAGGAAATCCTGAATCAGACCATTTGTACTTACTTCAATAACCGAAGCACAGGCCTCTTCGCCCGAAGAATTCTTTTTGTCTTGTTCCCAATTCAATACTAATGAAGTACGAACTAATTGAATACTTGTCTTAGAGATTACCCGAATTAGGTTACTATTTGCATAGAGAAGCGAATTCACAACTCGAAGTTTCAGATTATCCTTTTCTTGCAATAGATCCTGGTAGAAAAGTGTTGCTAGATTTATACCGTTCGCTATTTCATATAGGATTACTGGGCGAACAAAAACAAAAGACTTTTTCTTACTCGGTGTAATCCATTCGACATAGATCCGGGTTTTCACTTTTGTGGATTCCTTAGAAATGCTTTTTAGCGTTCGGGGTAGTACCCCCATCCCACTGTGTTTGGATATCTTATCGGCCTCTACCGGAAAATGGATATCGCCATCAAAGATTTTGAGTTCCCATTTTTTTTTTTTTTTCTGCACTTGAACCAATCCACCTACCCGACTTCTTATATTAAAAGTGATTTGTGTATCTATTCCGATGATACTATTGTTCCGTACCATTAAGGAGGAGGATTCGGGTAAAAGATACACTTCTTCGGGAATGAAAAAAAAGCGATTGACTTGAATTTTGCATTTTGACTTTAATTCGTTGACTCCCCGATGCTCAATCAAATCATCTTCTTTTTTGCCAATTGAATCCCTGTCTATAGCCCCCCCATAGTTAATAATTCCGGAACTCTTGCTTCGATATTGGGGATCGTTGAAATAAGCAAAAATACTCTTTCTACGTAAAATACCATTTCGGGGCATTTCAATTGAGAGGCCAGAGTTGGTCATTATTTCTTTATCTCGCTCTTTAATGCATTGAAATGGAATGATGAATCTATTTTTTCTCCTTTTTGCTAATAACTCTGCATTTTCTTGAAGAATAGCAGGATCTGTGCGATTACAATAAGGAGTACCTAGGATTCGATTCAGTTTTAAATAATCAGGAATCCCACTTTCGTTTTTCTCCAAAAGATTTGAACTAATGAATTGATATTGAACTTGATCATTATTTGCTGATGGACTAGAAATAGATCTTCTTTCCACATAAAGAGAATGGTCGCTCATTTGATCTTGATCTTTATGTATTGAAAAGGTGCCTCTGCTGGATTTGCACGAGCTTCCCGCTAATATCCATAAATGGCTTGTTTTTGGTAATAGATGGACATTACTATACGTAAATTCAGGTGCATGGTATACATCGGTACTCCAGTGCATTTCTCCTTCAGATTCGGAATAAATATGTTTTCGCACCTTCTCTTTCAAAGTCAAAGTGTATGCTCCTGCGCAAATTTCAGCAATCACTTGTTCTGATTTTACATATTGATCATTTTGAACGAAAAGCAAACTTTTTGGTGGAATACTCACGTTCTGTAGAGTATATTGACTCTCAATCGTTACATCCAAGTCGATATAACATAGAAAAGCCGGATGCCCATGACGTGTACGTGTGGGATGAACCAAGTCTTCATTAAATTGAATTTTTCCATTAGAGGGGGCTCGTACATGGTTGGCGATACCCCCTGTAAATACTCCACCGGTATGAAACGTTCTTAATGTTAGTTGAGTGCCCGGCTCTCCAATGGATTGACCCGCAATAATACCGACAGCTTCTCCCAATTCCACCAGGTCGCCATGAGTAGGACTGCGGCCATAACATAATCGACAGATCCAAGACGTACTCTTACAAGTAAAAGGAGTTCGAATAGATATTGGTTGGGATCGAAAGTTTATGAATCCATCGACAAGTCCAATCCCAATATCTTGATTTCGAATAGCAATGCATCGTGAACCGATATAGAGATTGTTTGCTAATACACGACCAATTAAGGTTTGGATAAAAAAGCTTTCCGGACTAATCTTATTTCGAGGACTCACAGAGATACCTCGGGTGCTCCCGCAATCTGTTCTACGTACAACAATGTGTTGAACTACTTCAACAAGTCTGCGCGTAAGATATCCAGCATCTGCTGTTCGTACCGCGGTATCCACAACTCCCTTTCGGGCTCCATAGCAAGAAATGATATATTCTGTTAAGGACAGTCCTTCGCGTAAATTGCTTGGAATAGGTAAATCAATCATTTGCCCTTGTGGATCGGACATTAATCCTCTCATACCTACCAATTGGTGTACTTGAGATGTATTTCCTCTCGCTCCCGAAAAAGACATTATATGGACTGAATTCAAAGAGTCCGTCATCCTAAAATTAGGATGCATTTCGGATCGCAAATATTCACTTGCAGCATACCATACCTCAATGGATTGTCGTAATTTTTCTATTGCGTGTACATTTCCATAACGATAGTAGTTTTCAAAAATAAAATTTTGTTGTTCAATATCTTGGACTAACCACCCCTTAGAAGGTAGTGTTAAAAGATCATCAATTCCTAATGAAATGGATGTAGCAGTGGCTTGCTGGAAACCTACAGTCTTTACTTGATCCAGGATATTTGCCGTATATGCCATTCCGAAGTGATCTATTAATCTGCTAATAATTCGTTTAATGGCAGTTCCATCTATCACGTTATTGTGAAAGGCCAAATGGGCCCGTTCGGACATTAAGTACCTCCATATTCTGCTGAGTAGGGTTGGACAATGGATTTGAGTTAATGATTGGAAAACTTCCTTTTCGCGATTTGAATTCGTATAGAAATTAAGGAACTATGGGTGGAAGCGACTAGATCTGACTTTGCTTCGACAGTGTAGTATAGAATTACTTAGTTTAGATCCCTATGATTAAAACCATCGGAGTAGGCTTGACAAACTTGATCAAAGCCTTGTATAGCTTCTTCCATTTCTCGATAAAGAGAAATATGACCAACAGTGGTTCGAATGTATATACAAAGAATTTCTTTCTTTATACTTCGTACTATTAGATAGTGTTCATAAATCTCATGATAGGTCCCCAAAGATTCATAGTGAATTTCGATGGGGGTTTCTCTTGAAGTAATAAGGCGTTGATCTAGTTGCCACCGGAGCCATAAAGGACTATCGAAATGGATTTTTTTTTGCAAATAAGCTCCAATTGCATCATATAAATGACTAAAAAAGGGTTCTTTCGTATACTTCTCACTCTTCTCGTCAATTCTGTCATTTTGAGACTTTCTGCGATTCCATGGATGATTATACCTAGTTGCATAAATACCTCGACGATTTCCCCTTGTTAACACATAGAGCCCCATAAGCATATCTTGAGTTGGTACACAAATGGGATCTCCAATCGCTGGAGACCGGAGATTCCTAGGAGCAAACATAAGTAAACAAGCCTCCGTTTGCGCCTCCAACGATAAAGGTACATGAACGGCCATTTGATCCCCATCAAAGTCTGCATTGAATCCCTTACAAACTAATGGATGTAAACAAATAGCACGCCCTTCCACTAAAATGGGTTGGAATGCCTGTATACCTAATCTATGCAGAGTAGGTGCCCTATTCAGCAATACAGGATGCCACTGAATAACTTCCTGAAGTATTTCCCATACAAAGGGCTTGGGCTCTGTTTCCCGAATTTGATTCTTAGCAATGGCTGTGTTCGAAGCAAGATGTTTTCTAATTAGACCACGAATTACAAATGTCTGGAAAAGCTCGATTGCTATTTCGCGGGGCAATCCACATCGATGTAATGAAAGCGAGGGACTTACAACAATGACGGAACGCGCCGAATAATCAACCCGTTTGCCAAGCATAGTCTCGCGAAATCTTCCCTCTTTCCCTTCAATTATATCTGAAAACGACTTGTAAACTTGATTCTGTCCATCCCTCATTGGTTGTCCGCCTAGGCCATTATCAAGAAGTGTATCCACGGCTTCTTGTACCAAATATTCCTGACTCATTACTAAGTCCCCTGGCGTAGATCTACTTATTGTTAATAAAGCATTAAGATGATTATTCCGATAGATAACTCGTCTATAGAGTTCATTAATATCGGAACTCATTAGTTTACCCCCATCTATCTGAATCATCGGTCTGAGCTCGGGAGGAAGAACTGGTAATAGACATAAAACCATCCATTCGGGTTCTATATTTGTTCGAATAAAATGCTTAGCTAATGCCATGCGTCTAACCAAAAAATCCTTTCTTCTCCCAATTTGTTGATCTTCCCATTCATTCCCCGCAGGACCGTCTTCCGCTAATACTTTCCATTCTAGCGATGACAAATCTATAATAATTCGCAAATCCAGATCAGCTAATTGTTCTCGAATAGCGCCGGCTCCAGTAGCAATTTCTCTATTCCGAAATGTATGGAAGCCTTGGGTAGTAAAAAACAGTGGAATACTATAGTTCCAAGATTCGATTTCATATTGGACTGAACCTCGTAAGCGTAAAAAAGTCGGTTTTTTAGCTATGGGCCTAGCAAAAGAAAAATCGCCGTATACTAGGCCTTCTAATTCTTTAAGAGGTTTATCTAAAAGATTCGCGATATAACTAGGAAGCCGTTTCAAATACCACACATGAGTTACTGGGCATGCCAATTGGATGTAGCCCATTTGATATCTTCGTATCCGAGAATCAACAAATTCAACTCCACATTCTTGACAAAATTTTTGATCTTCTTTTTCGGGAGGCTTTCCACAAGCGCAAATTCCACTTTTTATAGGTCCAAAAATTCTTTCACAAAATAATCCATCTTTTTCAGGTTTTTTGGTTTGGTAATGAAAACTATAGTGTTTTTTTACTTCTCCAACAATCTCTCCATTAGGAAGAATTTTTTTGGCCCAAGCGCGGATTTGTTGAGGCGAAACTAATCCAATTCTGAGTTGTTGATGTTTATACCAATCGATCATAGAAGAAAAATTATAATTCATTCCGATTAAGCTTCCTTCCTATTCATCTGGAAGTTCTTCTCAGATACAAGGAAATGGTTCAGTTCCAGAGCCAAAGATCGTAGTTCTCGAACGAGCAATCGAAAAGATTCTGGAGCATCCTCCGGTTTGGGGATTGTTCCTCCAATCATTATAGTACCAATCACTTCTTGGCGCGCTCTCATATGATCAGATTTATAAGTGAGCATCTCTTGTAAAATATGAGAAACACCAAATCCCTCTAGAGCCCAAACTTCCATTTCTCCTACCCGTTGCCCCCCGTTCTTGGACCTTCCTCTAAGGGGTTGTTGGGTAACAATTGCATAAGGTCCACTGGAACGTGCGTGTATTTTATCATCAACTTGATGAATTAATTTCAAGATATAAGGCTCTCCTATTAGAACAGGCTGTTCAAAAGGATCTCCCGTTCTGCCATCAAATAGTTTACTTTTTCCCGGATATTCGGGTTCAAATACCCATGGATTGGCTGTTTCTTTGCCGGCTTTATATAATTCAGAAAACACGAGTTTTCTAGAGGCCTCTTGTTCATATCTCTCATCAAAAGGTGCTATTCGATAATGTCTATCTAGCAAACCGCCCGCTAACCCAAGCGAACATTCAAATATCTGTCCTACATTCATTCGTGAAGGTACTCCTAATGGGTTGAAGACCATATCAACAGGTCTTCCATCTTGCAAATAAGGCATATCGTGTCTAGGCAAAATTTTTGAAATGATACCTTTATTTCCATGTCTTCCAGCTACTTTATCACCTACTTTGATATCACGTTTCTGTAAAATAAATACATGAATTGTTTCGGAATTTGAACAGTCGGAATTATAACCGGAGGCTGCCTTTTTCTGCATCCATCTCACATCAACAACTTGGCCTCTACCCCCTATAGGTAATTTTAGACAAGTTTCCTTTGAAGTAGATACCTGCATGCCAAAGACGGCGTCTATTAATCGATCTACCCGTGCATCCCATGAGTCTTCTTGAGGTGTTAATTTACCTACTAAAATATCGCCCGTCTCCACCCAAGATCCCAGCATGACAATTCCATTTTTGTCTAAATTTCGGAGTAAGTGGGCTTCTAGATGAGGTATTTGATTAGTGATCCTTTCCGGGCGTTGACTTGTGACATCAGTCTGAATTTCATATTTTCGTATATGAAAAGAAGTAAAAATATCTTCATATACCAGACGCTCACTAATAAGGACCGCATCCTCAAAATTGTAACCTTCCCATGGCATATAAGCTAATAATACGTTTTTGCCCAAAGCAAGTTCCCCACCAACTATGGAAGCCCCGTCTGCTAAAACTTGCCCCTTTTTAAGGCATTTACCCCGTTGAACCTGGGTTTTTTGATGCATAAAAGTATTTTTGTTCGAACGTTGATATATAACTAATGGAATCTTTATAGTATCCCCATTGCCCACTAAAATGATCTTGTCACTATCCGTATAAATTATTTTTCCCTCCTGGTTGGCTATAGCAGGAACCCCAGAATCTAGAGCCACTTGGCGTTCCAATCCAGTTCCAACAATGCACTTCTCGGACCGAGAAAGCGCAACTGCTTGGCGTTGCATATTAGAACTCATTAAAGCCCGATTCCCATCATTATGCTCGATAAAAGGAATGAGTGAAGCTCCAATAGAAAAATATTGGAAGGGAAAAATACTTCGAAAATGAACCTGGTCCCATGCAATAGTCAGAAATTCTTGACGATATCGAGCGGGAACAGCCTGTTCTTCCTGAATACCACGATTCAGCGCCAAAGAATTTCCTGCCGCTACCATATAGTATTCATCTCTATTCGGTGATAAATAGAGTATCCGTCCTTTTTTTGCTCCCTCAGAGATTTTATAAAATGGGCTTTCTAAAGACCCCCACTCACCAATCTTCGCATGAAGTGCTAAGGAGCCAATAAGTCCAACATTGATTCCTTCCGATGTATCAATTGGGCAAATGCGCCCATAGTAACTAGGATCTATATCTCGTATCGAAAAACTAGCAGTTCTCCCTGTCAATCCTCCCGGTCCCAAATAACTCAATTTTCTCCCATGAAAAATTTGTGTCAATGGATTCGTTCCATCAAAAACTTGAGATAATGGGTGTAATCCGAAAAAAGATTCAAAAATGGTTGTTAATGGAGTTGAAGTTACCAAATTTTTAGGGGTCGGGATCCATTTAGGCCTAATTCCTTCACATATAGTTCCTTGAACCACATCTTTTAAACGAATTAGGGCCAACCCGAATTGATCTTGTAATAGATCGGCTACCGAACGAATACGTTTATTTTTTAAATGATTCATATCGTCAAGTGTACCCATTCCAAATTTCATTTCAATCAAAAGATCCGCCGCTGACAATATATCTCGGGGTAACAAAAATGTATTGTTAGTGGGTATATCAAGATTCAATCTCCGGTTCATATTTAGTCGACCAATCTTTCCTAATTCACATTTTTGTTGAAAGAATTTCTTTTGTAATTCCGTACATAAGGATTCAGAAAAAACTGGATCTCCGCCTACACAAGTAAATTGTTGATAAAATTCCAAAATGGCATTTTCTTTTGACCCAATATTTTGTTTCTCCTTAGCATTCAGGAAAGACAAGAAAATCTCAGGGTAAGAAACATTTTCGAGAATTTCTCGTAGATTCAAACCCATAGCTGATAATAGCAATAGAATAGATATTTTCTGTTTCCTACTCACACGAGCCCATATCCTGGCTTTTCTATCAATCTCTAATTTGACTCTTCCTCCCCAATCTGATATTATGGTTCCCGTATAGACCCAAATCTCGTTATGGTCTAATTCTGTCTGGTAATAAATACCGGGGCTTTGCAATATTTGATTGATCACAATTCTATAGATTCCATTTACTATAAAAGTTCCGAGGGAATTCATTAAAGGAATATTTCCAATCAAAATTGTTTGCTTTCGCATATTCCTATTTGTTTTCCAAATTAATCCTGCGCATACATAGAATTCCGAGGAATAGGTGAGTGATTCATATACAGCATTTCTTTCGTTTATCAATGGTTCTACTAATTGATAGTTTTCCACAAATAAGTGAAATTCAATTCCTTGATCTGTATCTTCAATTATTGGAAACTTATAAAGCTCTTCTCTTAAGCCCTGATCAATGAACCGACAAAATCCTTCAAATTGTATCTCATTAAATCCAGGTATTGTAGACATTCCCTCATTTCTATCCAACATCATTTTTTAATTTCCCGTTTAGTGAAAAGAATAAATTCTATTTATTATTGGATCGGTCTTCATCCAATGCAATTCTATGGATCGATCTAGCAATGATAGAATTTCTATTCTGTTTACAGAATCACATAAAATTTTCTCTAACTCCAGATAAGAATAAGTAAGCACTGTATGAAATACATATGAACAGAGGAATAAAGAGAATTGGATACTCAAATCGGAATGGAATTTGTAAGCGATCCAACTGGAAAAGAATTCAGATAGTCTACTTAACTTCGATCGACTTAGGGAGTTTGGTATAGAATAGCGCAACAACAAAACAAGAAGTGATTCCATTTCTATCATTATTATGATATTTCATATTCCAATACGATTGAATACCAGTAAAATAAAAAGTTTTGAACTTGATATATTCAACGAAATAAAGACCAAACAAATAATGAGAAACAAAATCATCAAATAGAAGATAGAATATGCCTTTCCTATTTTGAGTGCTTTTTGTATGTAATAGAGTTCCTATTTCTTCTAATTCATATATATAGAATATAGATTGAACGATTGAAATACATAACAAAATAAGGCTTATTAAACATAGACGGATAAGATAGAAGTCGAACTAGTAACTATCGCCTCTTTCCAGTTCTATTCGGAACAGCAATCTTGTGCGCTATCCAAATTTCTCTTTTGTCTATTTTCCTTTTCTCCTTTTCATTGACTCGTTTTCATTAACTAAACTAGTAGAAAATCTTCTATCTAACTCATCGCCTGCTAAGAGATTCGATTAGGTATCTGTCGAAGCATTCATGTTCTGGGGTTTACATAGACTCATAATTGTTGTTATAATTGAAATTGAGAAAGATTTTTTTTGTTGAAAAGCATGAATCGGATTCAGATTATATAGATATCTATATATTAATTAGATATCTATATCTAGTTCAATTTATACTTTTCGCATTATGGAAATACAATTTTTAATTCCAATTCAAGACTCCTTCCTGAATTTGAATTCACAGAAAAGAATCATTGGTTCAAACTTTCCCTATTCCTTTTGTGACTTCCGTCACATTTGGTTTTTCATTTCACTAGAAAAGTGAAAGAATTTAGATAGTACGTGTTTTGATATATTATACAAAATGAATTGAAGTGATAGATCCAATCCAACCAAAAAGGAAGGGTTGATTTGCTTGATTTAAGCAAAGGAATGGGATTTCAAAAAAAGAAGTTGAGTGTGCCCCCTCCAAAAAAAAGGAGGGCATTTTTGCATGTTTTTTAGAGTGTCTTGGCGGCATGGCCGAGTGGTAAGGCGGTGGACTGCAAATCCTTTTTCCCCAGTTCAAATCTGGGTGTCGCCTGATCAACAAAAGATGCGAAATACCTTAATTCCATTTTGCTCATCTAACTTGTTCACTTTGTTCCCAACAGACGCACGCGAAGGAAAAGAACTCTTGCTACTTCTTTTATTCAAAACATTCTGGTGGTTCGATTCTCTAACATGCTGCAATTTCTTGAATTTCCTGCATCTAGGATTCAAGGAAAGTTTCTAGTAGTAATAATAATAATAAAGAATCGGGAATTGATACATCTTGATATACTTTTTGATAGATTTTGCTTGAGATAAGAGTCCTTACAATAGTAATGGATTGTCTACTGACTGGATTTTGAATTCGAGTGGATAGGAATAGGAATACAGGAAAGCAATTAGTCGCTATGGAAGGGTTGGAGGATACTTTTGGTAGCAATTCAATCAATCTAATGCTGCTTGAATGGAGCATTTTGCATATTTTACATATCAAATAGACAAATATATAAAAAAAAAGAGAGTCAAAAGAATTCTTTATTTTATTTTAGTTTAGGTAAGACCCAATTTTTATACTTTTGGCTTAATGAAGAATAAAAAAGAAAGAGTAGATCTTATTTACACCGTAAATCCATTTTTTTGAGATATCTAAGTCAAGGGTTTACCTACGTATTTTGTTTGTGCTTAATCTTTTACGATTCTAATAGCAATCATCTAAGTGGGTCACTTAAAATGGAATTCCTTTGAATTGTCTTTTTGGACTGTTTCAGCAAGCAAAATTATTGGACAAACCTCCGTTTTTTATTCTTTTTGACTCTCTTCCCCATTCTCTGCTATTATTATTGAATAATAATGGAAAAATTTCTTCATAGAGCTAGGGGACATAATTTACATGGATATAGTAAGTCTCGCTTGGGCTGCTTTAATGGTAGTCTTTACATTTTCCCTTTCCCTCGTAGTATGGGGAAGAAGTGGACTCTAGAGGTACTACTTATTAATTGAGTTGATAAAGAAAACTGTAATAATTTCATTTAGATCGTTCTGCAAAGACTTTTTTATTTGACTATTTCAATTTGAAATGGAATTGGTATGTTATGGGCATTACATAGAGTTAGAATGACTATCTAGATTACGTCTTCTCTAGCGTTATACAGGATAACTTTAGCCACGCAAAGAAAAAAAGCGATAGAATAGTAGAAAGAACTAGAATTCGATAGTTCTTTCTACTATTCTGCTCTTATACAAAATACTACGGATTCGAGTCCACTCATTTCATCTAAGCTGCGAAATTGGACTCCGTTTGCATTTTTTTTTGCAATCATTTCTGAAAACTAAGAAGTCCAATTTGATTCAAATTAATCACTTTGACTAACAGTTTTTACGTATATTATAAGCAAAAAAGCAGTAGGAACTAGAATGAAGAGTGTAGTAGCAATAAATGCGAGAATATTTACTTCCATAGGTCGTCTCGTTTTTCTTTACTTCGCAATAACTTCGGGATTTAATCCCATAGAGATGATCAATCTTTCCCCTCGAAATTCAATGGGTAGATTTCAGTTCGATGATATAGAATTAGAGTAATCATATGATTAACAATATCTGAGTTCTTCAAGAGATTCGTCGTCGAAAATGGAATAGTATAACACAGAAAGATCGTTTATCCATCGCAAATTCCAAAAACGGATTCTTATTCTTTTCTTGACCCAATCGAGAAGTTATTTCCTTTCGTTCTTATTATTTTTGCCATTTTTTCTTTTCTAGAAAGAAAAAGAATTGACTTCTTTGTCCAATCATCGGACAAAGCAGTATCTAAATCTAACCGACCTTACACTTATATTGGTTACAAACAAACCCAAACAAAGAATAGAAGCGAAATAGCCAAATCGAGAAAAAGGCATTAAGTTCGAAACTCCTTTTTACTGATACGAATCTAATCTTATTGGATTGGAAAAGAAAAAAAATGTGATAGAGAAAGAAAAGTCTTCAGGAAAACGTAAAAAAAAAAGAAAAGAGACTTGTCAGATTAAATAAAAGGATTCTATTAAAGCAAACAAATGCATTTTGTATCGTACAACTACAAATTCCATTTGTCTATGTCTTAGAGCGAAAGATAGGGTTCTCTATTCAATTTCATTCATTACATAGACGGATCGAGAGGAATAAACAAGCCGAATTCAGTACGATATTTCTTAAAATCCAATCCTGAATATGAATACGAAGCTTTTGGAATTCAATTATCTTATTTGTCGCGTCTCCTCTTTCATAAAACTTAAAAAATGGCTGGACGAATTGATGTATTATTGTATTAAATTGTTGATTTAGATCCGTCGGGACTGACGGGGCTCGAACCCGCAGCTTCCGCCTTGACAGGGCGGTGCTCTGACCAATTGAACTACAATCCCCGATAAATGAAATAAAGTGTCTAACATACAGATTCTTATGGATTTCATTCAACCCCTTTGCTTTCTATTTCAATTCGAAATTGGAATGGCCGCGTTGGGTTGGAAGGGGGGCAGGTACTTTATTGATATTGATATTTCAATGGATATCCACTTTATAAGCGGAGGCCCCCGTCCCGGCCGGATTAGATTTATAGTCATCTCATCTTTTTGTTTATTTCAAATACAAATCGATTGCTACTAACTCGTTCACTGAAAAACCGAGTCTTTTTCTCTTTCCATTTTGCTTTCTTTTTCTTAGACTTTATACTTCCAAATCCGGATCGGAATCTAGATTATTAGTAAGATCCTAATCTGAATTTGTACGAAAAAAGAAAGAGCAAATCAAATAAATAACAAGTAGAGCCGAAATTTGGACTTTTTTCTGTATTTGACTCTTTTCTTTTCTGTATCAGGCATTGATTTTGATAGAATCAAATCAAGGGGTTCTATCATTTCAGGATCCGTGACTTATTGGGTCGAGCTGGATTTGAACCAGCGTAGACATATTGCCAACGAATTTACAGTCCGTCCCCATTAACCGCTCGGGCATCGACCCAGGAAGAATCCATTTCAGCCTTATTAATAATTCATGATCAACTTCCTTTCGTAATACCCTACCCCCAGGGGAAATCGAATCCCCGCTGCCTCCTTGAAAGAGAGATGTCCTGAACCGCTAGACGATGGGGGCACATTTGGCTGACTATCAGCATACTATGAACATAGTATGCTGAGTTTTTTTGAAATTGTCAATATAATGAAATTGTATGATTCGATTGGAAAGAGACTTTCAAGGAGTGATTGGTCTCTCAGAAAACCAAGCCAACAAAGAGGTCGAAATGGAATTTCGACCTCTTTTTTTTCATTGAGTCACTCATTCTCTTGTTAACATATATTGTATATATACCATATATAGGCAGATGATATGTCTATCTCAAACTTAACCAGGAAATTAACAAATGAAAAATCTGGAAATCGTGCAAGAGAGATAAAATATCCAATTTTTTTTTTAGAATTTGGTTTTCGTTCGGGTGACAACTCAAATCTTTTTATCAGTGATTCCTTTTAATATCTTGGGTCCAGGTCAATTTTGTAGGTACATATATTAATCAAATCTATTTGGTTAGGGTGGTGGTCAATTCAATTTGGTTTGGTCTTGAAAGGATTGATTGGATTGATCTTTCATTTCACTAATTGGATTGATCTTCCCTTTCACTATCAATAAAGCATTTTTTCTTATATTCACTCGTCTGTTTATTTAATACGCATTCGATAAACCCAGGTTTTCCTGTATGAATGGGCGATTTAAAATGGACCACTTTGTAGAGTTAGTAGAGTTAGAAGACTAATCATTTTATTTAAAGAATCAAAAATGGATTTCTTACAATAATTAATAATTGTAGTAATTATTTACTATATTATTTACACTAGATAATTTACTAGAATCATTATTCTCAATTTTTGACTTTTGACTATAGTAATCTATATATACTAATCCATTTATATACTAATAGATTATTATATATATACTAAGACTATACTATAGATTATATAGAATCTATGTTTCGATAGTTAGATCCATAATTGACGTACCGAGCATAGGTATATCTTATCCGCCTAGTCGCTAATTCAGGAAGTCCAATAAAAGAAGCCCCCTTAACTCAGCGGTAGAGTAACGCCATGGTAAGGCGTAAGTCATCGGTTCAAATCCGATATGGGGCTTTGGTCTTTCTTCAAAAAAGGATAGTATTCTTAATTTGATTTGAAGGGAGAATCGATCTATTGTAGCTACTTGAGTTTTAATAAACTCAAAAATCAAATAATTATTATTATTTTCAAATAAAGGAAGACACTATAAAAAACATGCATTCTAACATTCGAAATGACTCAATTATTTAACTTTTTGGATAGGAATTTGAATAATTCCTTCCGTTTTATATATATCAAAAATGAAAAAAAAAACTTACTTATCTTATATAAAAAACAAAGAAAAAAAAGATTGCCGGAGCAGATAGGATAGAATCTACTTACTCAGATCAGATTCTAGTTAGGTGCTACACTGTTGTCAATCTGAATAGCTTGATAAATATACAATGAAGAAAAGAAAAGACTTGAATAATAAGAAAATAAAATGAGTCGAACCTCCCAACCGACCGACGTTTAATAACTTTTCCATAGACCAAAGAAAATCCTTTCCGTCTTTTTAGACATTTTTTTATTGATATTTTTTTTTATATTGAGTGATCCCTACTTTAAATTAATTTATTTTTGTTTGTCTTTTAAATTGTATTTTTATTTTATAGTCTTTTAAATTGTATTTTATCACGAATTATCAATTCTGTCAACAGCAGGAGAGAAGATTCATAATCAAGACTGATAAGTTGGCTCCAAAATAACTCATTTGACTATTTGCCATTATTTTGATCAACTCAAATGAGATTCAAAATAACAAAAAAAGTAAGTGGACCTAACCCATTGAATCCTGACTCTATTCACTATTATGATATTCAAATTGGATAGAGATGAAATTGAAAGAACAGACCAGCCTTTTTCTTTCATATTTGATTTTTTCTTTGGACTCCGAAAAAATCTTTCAATATTTCTAATTCAATCTTCTTATTGTTTTTCTAAAAGACTCAATTAAAAAATGCTTATTCCCCTCCTTCATAGAAAAGTTTCTTCGAAGTTACAACATAAGACATATAATAGAATTGGAAATCATTTTCTTAGATTCAAGAATACAAGATCCATTTCGTTTTAGATGGATATTGCTATTTATACCTGATATTGCTATTGATACCTCAAAAATAAAAAGAACTCTATCTATAAGATTTGTAGAATTAGATTTCTATAGCTATCAGATTGATGAGTTATCAAAAAATTCATGTTTCCTACGGTAATTAAGACTAATAAAGAAGAACCGAATTGAGTTCATGACTTTACGTCAGTCGGGTTCGGGGCCGATAAAGAATTTTGATTTCCGAACTTCATTAGACTCGAAGGGGAGCCGTGTAGGAGAAATCGAATTGTACATAAATGATAAAAGCTTCAAAGGCCTCGAAAATGCTAAAATGCTATGAGGTGCTCGAAAATGGTGCAAGTAGTTGAATAGGAGGACCGCTATGACTATAGCCCTTGGTAAATTTACCAAAGAAGAAAATGATTTATTTGATATTATGGATGACTGGTTACGGAGGGACCGTTTTGTTTTTGTAGG